AAAAATCATGACTATACTTAACAATAAAATACTCAGAAAAGCCCCCATACGACGAAGATTTTTTGTTGCTGTCGGAAAAAGAAGAAGTCCCACTCCTATTAACATAGGAACTGGAAGTGGAAGGAAAGGTATGATCCACGCATATTGATATGTCTGTTCCATAAAAAAGTTTTTAAATTCTTAATTAATTGTTTCCGATTCATCGGACCTTACCTCTTTTGAAAGGAGTCAATAAAAAAATGACGATATGCACTAACTTAAACTAACTTAAATAGAATTTTGATTTCTTTTTACTTATTCTTTCTGAGTTTCTGCTAAATACTTCAAATATTCAAATCAAGAAGTTACAATTGGTCAAATCATATGAAAGAAAGAGATTAATTACTAGTCTCCTTCGAATTTTAAAACTCGAGTCAAATTAAGCATATTTTTCACCCATCTTATCTATTCTTTTACATTTTTAGAAAAAAAAAATATTATCTAGAAAAGAAAAAAGAAATACATAATGAATTAGAAAAGCGCAGACTTTTTTTTTGAACAATAGATGTCTTTCACATCCAGCTATACGAATGAGTAATCTCTTAATTTTAATTTCAATGGCAGTTCCAAAAAAGCGTACTTCTGCATCAAAAAAGCGTATTCGTAAAAATTTTTGGAAAAGGAAGGGGTATTGGACAGCGTTAAAAGCATTTTCCTTAGGGAAATCTCTTTCTACCGGGAATTCAAAAAGTTTTTTTGTGCGACAAACAAATAAGTAATAAAACATAACACGTTGGAATAATCTGAATCGGCCTGACTCAAAAATTGACTCATTTCATTTCGAAAATCAAATTCCCCAATTCCATTCCCTGTTGAGCTAATCAATAGGAAATGGAATTCGTTCCGCTTTTAGAATATGTAGAAGAAGAATTCTTCTGTTTACCTTACCGAATTCGAAAAAAAAAGAATTTTTTATTGACAAAAAAACACAAGATACTCCATTTTCTTTTTAGTATATTTTATCATTTCCAAGCTGAGGAGTCTTATTTTCCCCATCAACCTATTTGTTTTGTTACAATAATATAAGGTTTTCTTTTTTTCTATAGATCCACTTTTTCTGTATAGAAGGGCGGATAGAAAATCTTTTGTTACTAAATTCATTGAAACTAATTGATTAAAATTCAAAACCTTTTTGTGCAACTTTCTGACTTTTGAATTTTCTCTGAAGTCTTCTATAAACCCCCATATATCTCTCGCCATCAAGCCAGGCAAAAACCCTTAGTGAAGATATTCTGGATAAATATGTGTCAATTTTGAATGATCCAAAATGGGTTCTTTTTTTTATGTTCATTGATAAAATGGATTTTTTGTTTCACTTTTTGAACTCAAATAAATCAAAAACTAAAAGAAAAATGTTTTTTTTGGGGGGGGTTCTATCCCTTAATTCATAGTAGGACGATCGAGTTTTACAAGAGTTCAAGTCGAAGAGAGTATAAAATACACAATAAAACTAAGACCCTAAGCTAAAATAATGAACCTTCAAATACCTATTTAAACAGATTTTAATTCATCAATTTGAATCTTTGCTAAAAAATATTGCATCCAATTGAATTCTAAAATCTAGACGATTGCTTATTCATAGGCTATTATGAGTTCAAGACAAGCCGCTATGGTGAAATTGGTAGACACGCTGCTCTTAGGAAGCAGTGCTAAAGCATCTCGGTTCGAGTCCGAGTGGCGGCACGCCATCTCCTAAAAAAAGTACATGGATCCTATAATGAATTCAATTGCCGATTTCTATTTTATAATTAGGGGACTTTTTTTATGATATTTTCAACCTTAGAGCATATATTAACTCATATTTCTTTTTCGATCGTTTCAATTATAATTACAATTCATTTGATAACCTTTTTAGTCGATGAAATCATAAAACTAAATGATTCATCCGAAAAGGGCATGATAATGACTTTTTTCTGTATAACAGGATTATTAATTACTCGTTGGATTTATTCGAGACATTTTCCACTAAGTGATTTATATGAATCGTTAATCTTTCTTTCATGGAGTTTTTCCCTTATTTATATAGTTCCGTATTTCAAAAAAAATCCAAATCTTCTAAGCACAATAATTGGACCAAGTGCTATTTTTACCCAGGGCTTTGCTACTTCAGGTCTTTTAACTGAAAGACACGAATCCACAATATTAGTACCCGCTCTTCAATCCGAGTGGCTAATAATGCACGTAAGTATGATGATATTAGGCTATGCGGCCCTTTTATGTGGATCATTATTATCAGTATCACTTCTAGTCATTACAGTTAGAAAAAAGAGAAAGGTTTTTGCTACGAATAATCATTTAGTAAATTTCAATGAGTCATTTTTCTTTGGTAAAATCGAATACATGAATGAACGAAGTAATGTTTTCCAAAATACTTCTTTTTTTTCTCCAAAAAATTATTACAGGTCGCAATTGATCCAACAATTGGATTATTGGAGTTATCGGGTTATTAGTCTAGGATTTA